TAAAATAACGATTTATTAGAACCTTAGAAAAAAAACTATTATGAATTATAAAAAAAAATTATAAAAATGTTCTAATATCTATTCAAATTAATTCCAATTCCATTTTGAATCCTTTTATTCGCGAGGAGCTGGATGAGAAGAAACTCTCACGTCCAGTTCTGTAGTAGAGATGGAATTCCAAAACAACCATCAACTATAACCCCAAAAGAACTAGATTCCGTAAACAACATAGAGGAAGAATGAAGGGAATATCTTATCGAGGTAATCATATTTGTTTCGGTAAATATGCTCTTCAAGCACTTGAACCTGCTTGGATCACATCTAGACAAATCGAAGCAGGTCGACGAGCAATGACACGAAATGCACGCCGTGGTGGAAAAATATGGGTCCGTATATTTCCAGACAAACCCGTTACAGTAAGACCTGCTGAAACACGTATGGGTTCGGGAAAAGGATCCCCCGAATATTGGGTAGCTGTTGTTAAACCGGGACGAATACTATATGAAATGAGTGGAGTAACCGAAAATCTAGCTAGAAGGGCTATTTTAATAGCAGCATCCAAAATGCCTATACGAACTCAATTTATTATTTCGGGATAGTAGAACCAAAAGAAATGAGTCTTGGCGATGAAACAAAACTGCAGGTTTCTACTTTTTGACAAATAGTATTTCTTTTTTTTTCTTCATCCTTTGCATTAAAAGAATAGACTAAAAAATTGATATGATTCAACCTCAGACCCATTTAAAGGTAGCGGATAATAGCGGGGCTCGAGAATTGATGTGTATTCGAATCATAGGAGCTAGTAATCGTCGATATGCTCATATTGGTGATGTTATTGTTGCTGTGATCAAGGAAGCAGTACCAAATATGCCCCTAGAAAAATCAGAAGTAGTCAGAGCTGTAATTGTTCGTACCTGTAAAGAACTCAAACGTGACAGCGGTATGATAATAAGATATGATGATAATGCTGCAGTTGTGATTGATCAAGAAAAAAATCCAAAAGGAACTCGAATTTTTGGTGCAATCCCCCGGGAATTAAGACAATTAAATTTTACTAAAATAGTCTCATTAGCCCCGGAGGTGTTATAAAATAAAATTAGATCGTGATATATTTGGGGTATTTGAAAGAAATAGATTCAAAACTAGATTAATTCGTAGATTGTGTCTCACGCATATACCTTGAAAAATTCATATTCATAAACCAATAAAAAAAAAAAAGAAAAACATGTTAATTATATCCAATTTTGAGGCACCAATAATTTAAATTCATCATGGGTAGAGACACTATTGCTGAGATAATAACCTCTATACGAAATGCTGATATGGATAGAAAAAGAGTTGTTCGCATAGCATCTACTAATATTACCGAAAGTATTGTTAAAATACTTTTCCGAGAAGGTTTTATCGAAAACGTCAGAAAACATCGAGAAAAAAATCAATTTTTTTTGGTTTTAACCTTGCGACATAGAAGAAATAGGAAAAGGCCTTATAGAAATTTTTTAAATTTAAAACGGATCAGTCGACCCGGTCTACGAATTTATTCTAACTCTCAACGAATTCCTAGAATTTTAGGTGGGATGGGGATTGTAATTCTTTCTACTTCTCGAGGTATAATGACAGACCGGGAGGCTCGACTAGAAGGAATCGGTGGAGAAATTTTGTGTTATATATGGTAATCCTTTTAATATTCAAATGGGATCGGAAACCTCTTTTTTTTTGTAAAAAAAGGGGGGAGGGTGAATTGTCGAATATCATTTCTCCTCTATTATTTGATACTTCAAGGGGGCTTTACCTGGAATGAAAGAACAAAAATGGATTCATGAAGGTTTAATTACTGAATCGCTTCCGAATGGTATGTTCCGGGTTCGATTAGATAATGAAGATCTAATTCTAGGTTATGTTTCAGGAAAGATCCGACGTAGTTTTATACGCATACTGCCAGGAGATAAAGTCAAAATTGAAGTAAGTCGTTATGATTCAACCAGAGGGCGTATAATTTATCGACTCCGAAACAAAGATTCGAAAGATTAGGTGGTTTTTTTTTTTATTCAATACAATTCGAAATGAAAAATTTCAAGAAACTTATTTTCTACCAAGTAGATTCAGAATTAAGATAAGGAATGAAAAATATGAAAATAAGAGCTTCCGTTCGTAAAATTTGTGAAAAATGTCGACTAATCCGTAGGCGGGGGCGTATTATAGTAATTTGTTCCAACCCAAGACATAAACAAAGACAAGGATAATCAGACTCGCTAAAGGGCTCAATGTACAAATAAAGAATATTTTTTGACATGAAATGGATATATCCATATATTTCTGACTCATATTTATGAGATGATAAAATATGGCAAAAGCTATACCGAGAACTGGTTCACGTAGGAATGTACGTATGGGTTCACGTAAGAGTGCACGTAAAATACCAAAGGGGGTTATTCATGTTCAAGCAAGTTTCAATAATACCATTGTCACGGTTACAGATGTGCGGGGTCGGGTGGTTTCC